CTTATCTAGATGGGAATCAAGAAAATTCGAAGTTAGAAATATTTAAAGATAAAAAGGATAAAGAGATATTCTGGTTTGAAAAACCTCTTGTTACTATTCTTTTCAACTATAAAAAATGGAATCGCCCATTCCGATATATAAAAAATAATCGATTTGAAAATGATGTAAAAAATGAAATGTCACAATATCTTTTTCATACATGTCAAAGTGATGGAAAAGAAAGGATATCTTTTACGTATCCACCGAGTTTATCAACTTTTTTGGAAATGATACAAAGAAAAATGTCTTTGTTTCCAATAGAAAAAATTTCCTATAATGAACTGTATAATAATTGGAATTATACCAATGAACAAAAAAGGAACAACATAAGCAACAAATTTCTAAATATAGTTGAAATTCTAGATAAGAGATTTTATCCTCTGGATAGAATCGAAAAAAGGATTAGATTGTGTAATAATGAGACTAAAAAAGAATATTTACCTACGATATATGATCCTTTCTTGAACGGACCCTATCGCGGACAAATCAAAAGATTCTTTTTATTCTCAATCATAAAAACTTCTATAAAGCATTACATCGAGACAATTTGGATAAATAAGATTCATGGAATTCTTCTTACTACCAATTACACAGAATTTGACCGGAAAGTCAATCTATTTGATCGAAAATCATTATCAACAGAAATTTTTTATTTCTTGAACATAATTAGTCAGTTTGCCGGAAAATCAACATCAAATTTAAATTTGAAAGGACTTTATTCATTTACGGAAAACAAACAAGTAAGAATTAATTCAGAAGATCGAATAAAAATTTTCAAATTTTTATTTGATACAATTCTAACTGATCCTAGGGATAAAACAATTATAAAAAAATATATTGGAATAAAAGAAATAAATAAAAAAGTTCCTCGATGGTCATACAAATTAATCGACGAGTTAGAACAACAGGAAGTAAAAACTGACGAAAATGAGGCAGCGAATCATGAAATTCGTTCAAGAAAAGCCAAACGTGTGGTGATTTTTACTGATATTGCGCAGAATACCGATACTTATAGTAATAAAAAAAAAAAAGAGAATACTAATAAAAAAGAGACTAATGAGACTAATAATCCTGATGAAGCTGAAGAGTTAGCTTTGATACGTTATTCACAACAATCGGATTTTCGTCGAGATATAATAAAGGGCTCGGTGAGAGCTCAAAGGCGTAAAACGGTTATTTGGGAACTGTTTGAAGCAAATGTGCATTCCCCCCTTTTTTTGGATAGACTAGACAAACCCCCTTTTTTTTCTTTTGATATTCCCGAGCTGATGAAAATCATTTTTTTTAATTGGATTTGGAAAAAGAAGGGATTAATAATTTCGGATTATACAAAGGAAGAGGCAAAAGAAAGTGATAAAAAAGAGGAGGACACAAACGACAAAGACAAAATAGAGGAAAAAGTTCGTATAGAAATAGCCGAAGCTTGGGATACCTTTTTATTTGCTCAAGTAATAAGAGGTTCTTTATTAGTAATGCAATCAATTTTTAGAAAATATATTCTATTACCTTCATTAATAATAGCTAAAAATATTGTTCGTATATTATTATTTCAATTTCCCGAATTGTCCGAGGATTTAAAGGATTTGAATAAAGAAATACATGTTAAATGCACCTATAATGGCGTTCAATTATCAGAAAAAGAATTTCCAAAAAACTGGTTAACAGACGGTATTCAGATAAAGATACTATTTCCTTTTCGTCTGAAACCTTGGCACAGATCTAAGTTACGATCCCCTGATAAAGATCAAATTAAAAAGAAAGGGAAAGGGCAAAAAAAGGATTTTTGTTTTTTAACAGTTTTGGGAATGGAAGCTGAACTGCCTTTTGGTTCTCCCCAAAAACAACTTTCATTTTTTGAACCCATTTTAAAAGAATTCGAAAAAAAAAAATTCAAATTAAAAAAAAAATGTTTTTTAGTTCTAAGAGGTTTAAAAAAACGAACAAAATTTTTTATAAATGTATCAAAACAAACAAAAAAATGGGTCATCAAAAGCATTCTATTTGTAAAAAAAATAATAAAAGAACTTTCAAAAAGAAAGCAAAGTCTATTATTTGGATTGAAAAAAATAGAAATATATGAATTGAGTGAAACTAAAAAAGAAAGAAATTCGATAATACATAATAAAATTATTCCCGAATCGTCTATTGAAATTCGATCTATGGATTGGGCAACTTACTCATTGACAGAAAAAAAAATTAAAAATATAACTACTAGAACAAATACAATCATAAATAAAATAGAAAAAATGAAAAAAGACAAGAAAAGAGGGTTTATAACTCGAGAGATAAATATTAACCCTAACAAAATAAGTTATGGCGATAAAAGATTAGAATCACCAAAAAATTTTTGGCGGATATTAAAAAGAAAAAATATTCGATTACTTCGGAAATCCCATTATTTTTTAAAATTTTTTATTGAAAAGATATACAGAGATATCTTTATGTGTATCATTAATATTCCTAGAATCAATGCACAGCTTTTTATTGAATTAAAAAAAAAAATTCTTAATAAATACATTTACAATAATGAAGCAAATCAAGAAAGAATTGATAAAACAAATCAAAGTATAATTAACTTTATTTCAACTATAAAAAGGTCACTTTGTATTAATAAGAATTCACATACTTTTTTGGACTTATCTTACTTGTCACAAGCATATGTATTCTACAAATTATCACAAACCCAAGTCAGTAACTTATATAAGTTAAGATCTGTCTTTAAATATTACAGAACATCTTTTTTTATTAAGAATGAAATAAAAGAGTATTTTGTTGGAACGCAAGAAATAGTTTATTCCGAATTAAGACAACATAAGAACCTTCAAAATTCTGTAATTAATGAATGGAAAAACTGGCTAAAGGATCATTATCAATATGATTTATCTCAGATTAGATGGTCGAGATTAGCGCCGCAAAAATGGCGAAATAGAGTAAATCAATATCAATGCCGTATGACTACAAATAAAGATTTAAACAAATGGGATTCATATGAAAAAACCCGATTAATTCATTACGAAAAACAAAATGATTTTGAAATAGATTTATTACTAAATCAAAAAGAAAATATTAAAAAACAATATAGATATGATCTTTTTTCGTATAAATCGATTAATTATGAGGATAAGAAAGACTCATATATTTATGGAGTGCCATTACAAGTAAATAAAAACCAAGAGATTTCTGATACTTACAATACGCCTAAACGCAAACTATTTGATATGATGGAAGGTATCCGTATCAAGGATTATCTAGTAGACGATGATAGTATAGATATAGAAAAAAATATGGATCGAAAATATTTTGATTGGAAAATTCTCAATTTTTGTCTTAGAAATAAGACCGATATTAAGGCCTGGGTCGATATTGATACTGTCACCAACAGAAATAAAAATACTAAGACTGGGGTTAATAATTCTCAAATAATTGATAAAATTGATAAGAAAGGTATTTTTTATTTCACGATTCATCAAGATCAAAAAATGAACCCATTCAATCAAAAAAAACCTCTTGTGGATTGGATGGGAATGAATGAAGAAATACTAAGTCGTCCCATATCGAATCTAGAACTTTGGTTCTTCCCAGAATTTGTGATACTTTATAATACATATAAGATTAAACCGTGGGTCATACCAATCAAATTACTTCTTTTCAATTTTAATGTAAATAAAGTAAATAAAAATGTTAATAAACATAAAAGTATCACTGGAAAGAAAAATGGAAAGAAAAAAGGAGATATTTTTATATTATCGAATGAAAAAAAAACTTTTGAATTAGAAAATAAAAATCAAGGAGAAAAAGAATTAGCGGACCAAGCAGATCTTGAATCAGCTCTCTCAAACCAAGAAAAAAAACAAGAAAAATATGTTGAAGAAGATTATACGGGATCAGACATGAAAAAACGTAGAAACAAAAAGCAATACAAGAATAACACAGAAGCAGAGCTTGAGTTCTTACTAAAAAGGTATTTGCAATTTCAATTGAAATGGGATGCTTCTTTAAATCAAAGAATCATCAATAACATCAAAGTATATTGTCTCCTGCTTAGAATGAAAAATCCAAGAGAAATTGCTATATCCGCTATTCAAGGGGAAGAAATGAATCTGGATATTATGATGTTCCAGAAGGATTTATCTCTTAAAGAATTGAGAAAAACGGGAATATTTATTATCGAACCAGTTCGTCTGTCTGTAAAAAATGATGGAAATTTTATTATATATCAAACCATAGGTATTTCATTGGTTCATAAGAGTAACCACCAAATTAATCAAAGATACCTAGAAAAAAGCTATCGCTATGTTGATAAAAATAAGAATAATTTTTCTGAATCCATTGCGCTCGATCAAAAAATGACTGGAAATAGAGACAAAAATCATTATGATTTGCTTGTTCTTGAAAATATTTTATCCCCGAGGCATCGTAGAGAATTGAGAATTCTAATTTTTGTGAATTCTAGGAATAGAAACAATATCCATAGAAATACAGTATTTTGCAATGGATGCAATGGAAATAAGGTAACAAATTTCGATCAAGTTTTGTTGAATAAAAGAAAAAATCTTGATAGAGATAAAAATAAACTAATTAAATTAAAGTTCTTTCTTTGGCCCAATTATCGATTAGAAGATTTAGCTTGTATGAATCGCTATTGGTTTGATACCAATAATGGTAGTCGTTTCACTATGACAAGGATTCATATGTATCCGCGATTGAAAAGTCATTAATGGTACATTTTTAATATATTTCCGTACCATATCGAGTATATGAAGACAAAGAAATAAACATAACCATTATCTTACATTTCATTATGATACATGATACTAATTTAATGAGGCGTTGTATTATATTAATTTAATTCGATCTAAAATGAATCAACAAAATCTTCTTATTTTTTTTAGGTCTAAATTATTGTTTATTTTTTTTGTGAGTACAGAAATAGACTATACTTTTATATAGGATATCCTATCCGAATCCAATTTTTAAAATTGGATTGATTATTGAGTACTAAATTAAAAAATTTTATTTGACAAAATTAAGAATTCTTCACGAAATTAAGATTATTGTGTATATAAAATTCAAATGAGTGGCATTATTATTACTGATCAAGAAATATATATATCGATAAAAATATCTCAAAAAAAGAGAAAGAGGGGCGATTCCTTTTTATGGTAAAAAATTCATTCATCTCAATTATTTCGCAAGAAGAAAAAGAAGAAAACAGGGGATCCGTTGAATTCCAAGTATTGAGTTTCACCAATAAAATAAGAAGACTTACTTCACATTTGGAATTGCACAGAAAAGACTATTTATCTCAAAGGGGTCTACGTAAAATTTTGGGAAAACGTCAACGGCTGCTGTCTTATTTGTCAAAGAAAAATAGAGTACGTTATAAAAACTTAATTAATGCTTTGGGTATTCGGGAATCAAAAATTCGTTAATTTGAAGAGTCATTTTGAATTATTTGATTTATTAGATCTTGAATTTTGATGAACTTTTTTTCGTTTTACGCAATTCATGGAAAAATGAATCGAGGAAAAACTTATGAATATGCCAGCTACAAGAAAAGATCTCATGATAGTCAATATGGGCCCCCACCACCCGTCAATGCACGGTGTTCTTCGACTCATCGTTACTCTGGACAGTGAAGATGTTATTGACTGTGAACCAATATTGGGTTATTTACACAGAGGAATGGAAAAAATTGCGGAAAACCGAACAATTATACAATATCTGCCTTATGTAACTCGTTGGGATTATTTAGCTACTATGTTCACAGAAGCAATAACCGTAAATGGGCCAGAACAGTTAGGAAATATTCAAGTACCTAAAAGAGCCAGTTATATCAGAGTAATTATGTTGGAATTGAGTCGTATAGCTTCTCATCTGTTATGGCTCGGCCCCTTTATGGCAGATATTGGTGCACAAACTCCTTTCTTCTATATTTTCAGAGAAAGAGAATTCATATATGATCTATTTGAAGCTGCCACTGGTATGAGAATGATGCATAATTATTTTCGTATCGGAGGAGTAGCGGCTGATCTACCTTATGGCTGGATAGATAAATGTTTGGATTTCTGCGATTATTTTTTTACAGGAGTTACTGAATATCAAAAACTTATTACACGAAATCCTATTTTTTTAGAACGCGTTGAAGGCGTAGGAATTATTGATAGAGACGAAGTAATAAATTGGGGTTTATCAGGACCAATGCTGCGAGCTTCCGGAATACAATGGGATCTTCGTAAAGTTGATCATTATGAGTGTTACGACGAATTGGATTGGGAAGTCCAATGGCAAAAAGAAGGGGATTCATTAGCTCGTTATTTAGTCCGAATTGGTGAAATGACAGAATCCATAAAAATTATTCAACAGGCGTTGGAAGGAATTCCAGGGGGGCCCTATGAGAATTTAGAAATCCGATACTTTGATAGAGAAAGGTATCCAGAATGGCATGATTTTGAATATCGATTCATTAGTAAAAAACCTTCTCCCATTTTTGAATTACCGAAACAAGAACTTTATGTGAGAGTCGAAGCCCCAAAGGGCGAATTGGGAATTTTTCTGATAGGAGATCAGAGTGGGTTTCCTTGGAGATGTAAAATTCGCCCCCCGGGTTTTATCAATTTGCAAATTCTTCCTCAGTTAGTTAAAAGAATGAAATTGGCTGATATTATGACAATACTAGGTAGCATAGATATCATTATGGGAGAAGTTGATCGTTGAAATGATAATTGATACAACGGAAATACAAGATATCCATTCTTTTTACAGAGTGGAATCTTTAAAAGAGGTCTATGAAATTCTATGGATGCTTGTTCCTATTTTGACTCTTGTATTGGGAATCACAATAGGTGTACTAGTAATTGTATGGTTAGAAAGAGAAATATCCGCAGGGCTGCAACAACGTATTGGACCCGAATACGCCGGTCCTTTAGGAGTTCTTCAAGCTCTAGCAGATGGGACAAAACTACTTTTCAAAGAGAATCTTCTTCCATCTAGAGGAGATACTCGTTTATTCAGTATCGGACCATCCATAGCAGTCATATCAATTCTACTAAGTTATTCAGTAATTCCTTTTGACTATCGCCTTGTTTTAGCCGATCTCAATATCGGGGTTTTTTTATGGATTGCGGTTTCAAGTATTGCTCCCATTGGACTTCTTATGTCAGGATATGGTTCAAATAATAAATATTCCTTTTTAGGTGGTCTACGAGCTGCTGCTCAATCGATTAGTTATGAAATACCATTAACCCTATGTGTATTATCAATAGCTCTACGTGCGATTCGTTGAAACATAAACTTTTCCCTATTCCTTTCTTTCTAGTCGTTATAGAAAAAGAGGTGGAATAAATTGTATAGATATCTTCATTTTTATTCATTATTCGGATTAATGAATTAAATTATATAGTTATATGAGTGAAAGAAAACAGCTATATAATATATATTTGCAGTAAAGTTATTGAGTCT